TACTTTTTTTAGGCCAAGGGATTGGTACTGGTGTTGGGAATCAACTTATTTGTCTTCTGATATATCTCAGTATGGAGGATGAGGACAAAGAGCTGTATATGTTTATAAACTCTCCTGGGGGCTGGGTAGCACCTGGGCTCGCCCTTTATGATACTATGCAATATGTGCGACCAGATATCCATACAATATGCATAGGATTAGCCGCTTCAATGTCATCTGTTGTCCTGGTCGGAGGAGAAGTTAACAAACGTATAGCATTCCCTCGCGCTTGGCGCCAATGAGGTTTTTATTTGAGAGAAAAAAGAAGACTATGCCTTCGCCATATGAATACTAAGTAATAATAGCATGGCACTTCGAATTCGATATGAGAAATTTTTGTATTGTTTTTTTTTTTCAAAACATTAGATTCTGTATCGAGAGAGTAGTATGAGATAAGGGGTACTTCCGATTTTCTCTTATCTATCGGGAGTTCAGTTCAGCGTCACAAACTTTTTTGTTTTCATGCCGGAGAGTTCTTAACAATATTTATGTTATGAAAGAGTACGAAAAAAAAAATATTTTTTCCTTATTTGCTCGGATTAAAAAGAAACTTTGGGATTGCTGAATCACAGACAAAAAAAAATAAAAAATAAACATATAAAGCAACGGAGCCATCATAGTATTTTTGAACTACTCCGAAAGGAAGGATGGCAATTTGATTATTTACCCATCTGAGTCTGATAGATTCTATTTTTCTCTTTCTTCAATAGAAAGGAGAGGGGTCAATTTTCTTGTAGAGCCGTATGCACAAAAGATGCCTGTACGGTTGTTCAATTCTATCTTTTTTCTAGTCTTTATCTTTCTTTTCTCTTTGCTTTATCATACGAGATAGGAGAAGCTTTTATTTTGTTATATCATCAGGGTAATGATGCATGAACCTTTTAGTGGTTTTTATATGGCACAAGTAGGCGAATTTGTCGTGGAAGCGGGAGAAATGCTGAAACTGCGTGGAATCCTCGCAAGGATTTATGCAGAAAAAACCGGCAAACCCTTCTGGGTTATATCCGAAGATATGGAAAGAGATGTTTTTATGTCAGCAACAGAAGCCCAAAATTATGGAATTGTTGATTATGTAGCGGTTGACGGAAGAAAAAAGGCAAATGAAATGTACGCAAATTACGCAAAGCTGTTGTGATTTGCGATTTTATCTTCGAATTGAATATTCTATTAAATAGAAGTAATTCACCATCATTTGGTTAGGATCAATCTAAACCAACCTATCATATTATGTATACGATTCAACATGCCAACTATTAAACAACTTATTAGAAATACAAGACAGCCAATCAGAAATGTCACAAAATCCCCCGCTCTTCGGGGGTGCCCTCAGCGTCGAGGAACATGTACTAGGGTGTATGTGCGACTCGTTTAGATCATGAGCTGGCACAAAAGCAAGAAAACGACTTTTACAGTATCAATGATCAGTACCGGTGAATGGGATAGGATGGAAAAAGGAACTCCATCCATTATTAAAAAAAAAAACTCTACCATATCCCCCTATTGTGTATGAAGTTTATGGTTTCCGTTGGTGTAAATCCAATCAACTGAATTTAAGATGATAAGAAATTCTCCATTGGTAACAAATGGTTATCCATTAAGCGGAGGAAATCTTATTTAAAAAGCATAAAACATAAAGATTAGGTAGGCCCCCAATTTGGCAAGAACGGACTAAGAGGGTCAGCTACCCAGCAAACTTTCCTAATTAAATACCGTTACTGTATAGGTAGATCTGATTGTGAAAGACCTATTACTGGCTAATTCATGGGTAGAGCCAAAGCGTGTGAACTATACAAGTTCCCAATAACATCAATTAGTTGATTAAATATTAAATTAAAGTATAAAGTAAAGGCTCCGGTGTATAGAGAAGACCTCACCGTTTAAGAAGTAACCATAGAAACGAAGGAACCCACTATTTCTCTTTTTTTTTTCTTTTATTTACTATATTTTTGATACCTAGGAAAATACAATTTCTTATTTCTTTCTTATTTCGCAGTGAAATACCTAAAAAATAAAAAATCGTGGTCGGGAAGGTTAGAGTAGCCAAAGCCGTTGGAATTTTGATTTTATACATTGGAAAAATCCGTTTTGTTATTAATAGACTAGGAAGGGGGAAAAGAATAACTGAAAGAAAGGCAATCAATTAGTTATTCGTCAAAGTTTCATTTATTCAATGACCAGAATTAAACGGGGATATATAGCTCGGAGACGTAGAACAAAAATTCGTTTATTTGCATCAAGCTTTCGAGGGGCTCATTCAAGGCTTACTAGAACTATTACTCAACAGAAAATAAGAGCTTTAATTTCAGCTCATCGGGATAGGGATAGGAAAAAGAGAGATTTTCGTCGTTTGTGGATCACTAGGATAAACGCAGTAATTCGCGAAAGGGGAGTATCCTATAGTTATAGTAGATTAATACACGATCTGTACAAGAGACAGTTGCTTCTTAACCGTAAAATACTT